AAAAAAAGAATCTCTTTTACATATCCACCTAGTTTATCCTTTTTTTTGGAGATAATAAAAAAAATATTTTTGTTGACACTAACTAAAACTTCCCTTTTTAACACCCATTCTCTTTATCCTAAAAACCGACAAAGTAATAATATAAACAGCGAGTTTCGAACTAGAATTGAAACTTTAGAAAAAGAATTTCCTTTTCTTGATATACTAGAAACAAGAATTAGATTATGTACTAAGGATACTCACAACGAATATTTTCCTAAAATGTATGATCCTTTGTTGAATGGCCCATCCCGCGTAAGAATAAAAAAAAAACCGTTACTTGATAATCTGAAAACTTCTAAAGAAAATTTAAGAAAGACGGGTGGTATAAATCAGATTCATGGTATCCTTTTTACATACCCTGATTCCGATAAAATTGAACCAAACGGATACGCAGTTCAATATAATAATAATAAATTATTACTAGAAATTGATAATTTATTACTATTAACCGGTGAATTTGATACTGAACCAAAGCATAATTTAAATTTGAATCCTTGTTTATTTCCAGACCAAGAAGAAGTAAAAATAGATTTCGAAAAAGAAAGAGAATTTTTCAAAAATTTCTCCAAGACCGTTCGAAAACATCCTAATCTGACCAAGATTAGAAAAGAATCTAGTGGAAGAAAAGAAATCAGTAAAAGAATTCCCCGGCGGTCATATAAATTAATCACCGGGTTCCAACAACGATCAATCAAGCGTGAAGTTCGCTTAAGAAAAGCTAGACGTGTAGTGATTTTCGCTGCTATCAAGAAAAAGACTGCTACTAATAATAAAGATACTAATACCGAGAATCCAAGAAAGGTAGTAGCTTTGAGACAGTATTCCCAAACATCTGATTTTCGCCGGGGAATAATTAAAGGTTCTATCCGCGCTCAAAGACGTAAAATTAGTATGTGGGAACCATTTCAAGCAAATGCGCATTCTCCTCTTTTTTTGGACAGAACCAAAAAATACCCTTGGTTTTCATTTGATAGATCCGGACTTATTAAAGTTATTTTTCCAAATTGGATACACAATCGGATCGACTTCAAAATTCTGAAAAATACGTATGAAGAAACAAAAAAAGAACAGAAAAAGGATAAAAAAGAAGAGAACAAACGAAAAGAGCAAATCCGAGTAGATATAGCTGAAGCATGGGATAGCACTTCACTTGCACAATTAATAAGGGGTTTTATGCTAATAACTCAATCGAATTTTAGAAAATATATTCTATTGCCTTCATTGATAATAGCAAAAAATATTGGACGTATGGTTTTATTGCAAGTTCCTGAATGGTTTGAGGATCTACAGGAATGGAATAGAGAACTGCATATTAAATGTACCTATAATGGTATTCAATTATCGGAAACTGAATTTCCGAGAAATTGGTTAAGAGATGGTATTCAGATAAAAATCCTATTTCCTTTCTGCCTGAAACCTTGGCACAGGTCTAAACTACGACCCTCTCATAGAAATCTAATGCAAAACAAAAAAGAAATAAATGATTTTTGTTTTTTAACAGTTTTGGGAATGGAAACCGATCTTCCTTTTGGTTCTCCCCGAAAACGATCTTCCTTTTTTAAACCTATTTTTAGGGAATTGGAAACAAAGATTGGAAAATCAAAAAATACCTATTTCTTGGCTCGAAAAACTTTAAGGGGAAAGACGAAATTAGTTTCAAAACAAATAAAAAATTGGGTTATACAACATTCATTTTTAAAAAAAAAATATATAAGAGTATTTTCAAAATTAAACCCAATCCTTTTTTTTAGTGTAAGCAAAGTCTATAAATCGAATCAAACAAAAAACAACAAAGATTCTACAAGCATCAATAATATAATTCCTGAATCATTTAGTAGTCAAATTCAACCTTCAAACCGGACAATGACAGAAAAAAAAACCAAGGATCTGACTGCTAGGGCAATCACAATCCGGAATCAAATAGAACGAATGACAAAGGATAAAAAAAAAAACACAGGAATTTTTATTAGTGCTAACAAAAGAAGTTATAAAGGTAAAAGATTAGAATCTTCAAAAAATCTTTTGGAAATAATAAAACGGAGAAATCTTCGATTAATCTCGAAAATCTATTTCTTTAGAAAATTTTTTTTTGAAAGAATATACACAAATCCTTTTTTGTCTATCATTAATCTTTCCAAACTCATTAAACAACTTTTTCTCAACTCAATAAACAAATTTATCAATAACAATAAATTGATAAATATTAATGAAGCAAATGAAGAAAGAGTTAATAAAAAAAACGAAAATCCAATTCACTTTATTTCAATTATTTCAACTATACAAAAGTCAATTAATACTATTAGGAATCAAACAAACTCACAAAAATGTTGCTACTTATCCTACTTGTCACAAGCATATGTATTTTACAACTTATCACAAACTCAAGGTATTCATTTTGATAAAAGATCTGTTTTTAAATATCACGATTACGGAATTCCTTTTTTTGTTAAGACTCAAATAAAAAAGTCCTTTGAAGGCATAATTGACTCGGAATTAAGTCATAAGAAACGCTTGAATTATGGAATAAATTGCTGGAAAACCTGGTTAAAGAAATTAAAACGACATTATCAATACAATTTATCTGAGATTCGAAGGTCTAGATTACTACCCAAAAGGCGGGGCAATCAAAATCCTATGGCTCAGGATTGCAAAAGGAGTTCATATGAAAAAAATGGATTAATCTCGTTCAAAAAACAAAACACTGTTGAAGTCTATTCCTTAGGGAATCAAAAAGAGAATTTTCAAAAATACTCTCGATATGATCTTTTATCATATCAATCTAGTAATTCTGAAAATCAAAATAAAGGGGACTCGTCTATTTATGGATCAACTTTTGAAACACAAGTAAATAGAAAACAAGATAGTTATTACAATTCAAACACGCAGAAATACAACTTTTTTGATATATGGGGAAGCAGTCCTATTACTAATTATATAGGAAAGAGCGATAGAAAATATTTTGATTGGAAAACTCTCCATTTTGGTCTTAGCCAAAAGATCGCTATTGGGTACTGGATCAAGACCGATACCAAGAGTAATCAAAATACTAAGATGAAGGCTAAGAATTATCAAATAACTGATAAAATTGCTAAAAAAACCCTTTTGTATCTCACGCTCCCGAAAAAACCTAAAATAAAGTTACCAAACCCCCCCAAAACCTTTTTAGATTGGACGGGAATGAATGAGGAAATACTAAAGTGTCCCATCTCAACTCTAGATCTTTGGCTCTTCCCAGAATCTTTGATACTTTATAATCTATATAAAATAAAACCTTGGGTTATATCAAGTAAAGTACTTCTTTTACGAAGGAATCTAAATCAAAATGTTCGTCGGGAAAATAAAAACATCGTAGACAACAAAGAAGTTGAGTGTGTTATACCCCCGAAAAAAAAAAATAAAAAAGAAAAAGAATTTCCGACAAACAAAGGAGATTTTAGATCAGCTGCACAAAAACGGGTGAATCTTGAATCCCACTCCTCAATAAACCATCAAAAAGATATTGAAAAACATTATGGAGGATCAAAAGTAAAGGGGGGAAAAAATAAAAAACAATATAAAAGCAAGACAGAAGCAGAACTCGATTTATTGCTGAAACGTTATTCACTTTTTCAATTTAGATGGGGTGACACTTTGAATCAAAGAATGATCAATAATCTCAAAATATATTGTCTACTGCTTAGACTGGTAAATCCAAGAAAAATTACTATATCTTCGATTCAGCGAAGAGAAATGACCTTGGATATATTGCTAATTCAGAAGAATTTCAGTTTTGTAGAATTGGTCAAAAAGGGGGTATTAGTTATCGAACCCGCTCGTCTGTCTGTAAAAAACGATGGACATTTTATTCTGTATCAAACTTTATGTATTTCATTGGTTCATAAGAGTAAGCAAAAAAATGATCAAGGATACCCGGAACAAACAGATATTGATAAGAATACTTTTGATTTCCTTGTTCCTGAAACTATTTTACCTCAAAAATATCGTAGAGAGTTTAGAATGAAAATTTGTTTCAATTCCAAAAATACGAATACAAATCCAGTATTTAACAAAGCGAGCAGCTGTAGTCAATTTTTGAACAAACATAAGCATCTTGATAAAGAGAAGAATGAATTAATTAAAGTCAAATTTTTTACTTGGCCTAATTATCGATTAGAGGATTTAGCTTGTATGAATCGCTATTGGTTTGATACAAATAATGGCAGTCGTTTCAGTATGTTAAGGATATATATGTATCCCAGGCTGAAACGTTGTTGGTAGCCCAGTTTTCCTAGATATATTATATCCTATCCTCTAAATATATTCTATCCTTTCTATCCTTTTCTATCCTATAGGGTATACGAGAGCAAAAAGATTTGTGCGTGTGCCACTTTATCGCCCGTTTGAATATATGATCCTAAAATAACTAACGTATTAATTAGACCTAGAAATCAATTAACAGAATCTTTTTTATTTTAGGTCTACATTATGCGCGGCTGGAAATGCAAAAAAGTACTTATGCCTCTCTGAATAAAATTGAATTTTGAATTCGATATCCCTAGCCCATAAATAAATTAAAATTGTTGTATATACCACATTGTATATACCACAGTAAAATTACTAACATTATTCTTACTCATCAGTCAAATCCATACCATTAAAAAATTGGAAGAGGGAAAATCTTTTATGATCAAAAAAGTATTTATTTCGGTTAGCTCTAAAGAAGGAAACAGAGGGTCTGTTGAATTTCAAATATTCAGTTTTACCAATAAGATACGGAGGCTTACTTCACATTTAGAATTGCACAAAAAAGATTATTTATCTCAGAGAGGGTTGCGAAAAATTTTAGGAAAACGCCAACGACTGTTGGCTTATTTGTCAAAAAAAAATGGAGCACGTTATAAAGAATTAATAGGTCAATTGAGTATTAGAGAGACAAAAATTCGTTAATTAAAAAATTCATGTTGTTTTAAGTGCTTTTTTTTTTCCTTAATTCGAATTTTTGATTTTCAATTTTTATTAATTTCTTTTCACTTTCAGTAATTCATGGAAGAATGAATCAATAAACAATTTATGACTGGTCCGGCTACAAGAAAAGACCTTATGATACTAAATATGGGTCCTCACCACCCATCAATGCATGGTGTTCTTCGGCTCATCCTTACTCTAGACGGCGAAAATGTTATTGACTGTGAACCAATATTGGGTTATTTACATAGAGGGATGGAGAAAATTGCGGAAAATCGAACAATTGTACAATATTTACCTTATGTAACGCGTTGGGATTATTTAGCTACTATGTTCACAGAAGCAATAACTGTAAACGGTCCCGAACAATTGGGAAATATTCAAGTACCTCAAAGAGCTAGTTATATCCGAGTAATTATGTTGGAGTTGAGTCGTCTAGCTTCCCATTTGTTATGGCTCGGGCCCTTTATGGCAGATATTGGCGCACAGACCCCCTTCTTTTTTATTTTTCGAGAAAGAGAATTGATTTATGATTTATTCGAGGCTGCTACAGGTATGCGAATGATGCATAATTATTTTCGTATCGGAGGAGTAGCTGCTGATCTACCTCATGGCTGGATAGATAAATGTTTAGATTTTTGTGAGTTTTTTTTAGCAGGAGTTGCTGAGTATAAAAAGCTTATTACACGTAATCCCATTTTTTTAGAACGGGTTGAGGGTGTAGGTGTTATTGGTGGAGAAGAAGCACTAAATTGGGGTTTATCAGGACCAATGCTACGAGCTTCCGGAATCCAATGGGATCTTCGTAAAGTTGATCGTTATGAGTGTTACGACGAATTGGATTGGGAGGTTCAATGGCAAAAGGAAGGGGATTCATTAGCTCGTTATTTAGTACGAATCGGTGAAATGACAGAATCCGTAAAAATTATACAACAGGTTCTGGAAGGACTTCCAGGGGGACCCTATGAGAATTTAGAAATCCGACGCTTTGCTAAAGTAAAAGATACCGACTGGAATGATTTTGAATATCGATTTATTAGTAAAAAACCTTCTCCAACCTTTGAATTGTCCAAACAAGAACTTTATGTGAGAGTCGAAGCCCCAAAAGGCGAATTGGGCATTTTTCTAATAGGAGACCAGAGTGTTTTTCCTTGGAGATGGAAAATACGACCCCCGGGTTTTATCAATTTGCAAATTCTTCCTCAGTTAGTTAAAAGAATGAAATTGGCTGATATTATGACGATACTAGGTAGCATAGATATCATTATGGGAGAAATTGATCGTTAAAATGGATACAACAGAAATACAACCTATCAACTCTTTTTACAGATTTGACTCCTTAAACTTAATTAATTTTAAAGGGGTATATGGAATCATATGGTCGCTTGTCCCTATTTTGACTCTTGTATTAGGAATCATAACAGGTGTGCTCGTAATTGTTTGGTTAGAAAGAGAAATATCCGCGGGTATACAACAACGTATTGGACCTGAATACGCGGGCCCCTTAGGAATTCTTCAAGCTCTAGCAGATGGTACAAAACTGCTTTTCAAAGAGAACCTTCTTCCATCTAGAGGTGATGCTCGTTTATTCAGTATCGGACCATCCATCGCAGTCGTAGCAATTTTACTAAGTTATTCAGTAATTCCTTTTGGCTACCACCTTGTTCTAGCCGATCTTAGTATTGGTGTTTTTCTATGGATCGCTATTTCAAGCATTGCTCCCATTGGACTTCTTATGTCGGGGTATGGATCAAATAATAAATATTCCTTTTTGGGTGGTCTACGAGCCGCTGCTCAATCAATTAGTTATGAAATACCATTAACTTTGTGTGTACTATCAATATCTCTACGTGCGATTCGGTGAAATAAAGGATTTCGACTACCTAAAAAAAATAAGAAAGTCAAGTTAAATGAGTTGAGTATATATTTTTCATTTTTATTTGATCATTCAGGTTGATGAATAAAAGCCAATAGTTATATGGGTGAAAGAAAACAGCTTCTAATTTTGCAGTAAAGGATAAATTCTCATTTCCTATGTACAAGGATTAAGTAAAAGCAAACATAAGTAGTAGAGACTGTTTACCCCAAGATTGGTTACTTATTCATCACTTCTTGAAGCGGGTTTAAAAGATTGATTCTATGTAGTTTTTTATATCTAGTACATAGGTCTATTTATTTAAGATACAAAAAGAAATTCAGGTTGAACAAAATTGAGTGGGTGGTTAGGAAGACTAAGATACACAAAGGATTAGTAATGGGGATTTTCTAAGTTATCCGCGAGAACATTTCTATACATAAAAGGAATTTGAATTGGGCTTTTAGTTAGTAGAAATGATCAAGAAGTACTACCCACGATTCCGATTCAGAGTATGCTCCTATCCGTCGATAAAAAAAATAACTATTACGAACGAAGTAATCTTTTACTTTTTGGGAAATCCCTTTATATGAATATGAGAAAGGAGAATAGGAGCGAAATAAAATAGACGAAATCAAAAAAGAAAAAAAAAAGAAAGGTCAGGATATCTTTTCTTTCTTTTTTATATGCTTATATATTCTATTTTTGTTATAAGAAAGTCAAATTCTTTTTCGTTATTGAAGATACTAGGTTAAAATATCTATTTCTTGCTCTTACAAAAAGTTTTTTATTTTTTATTCAAGGATTAAATTATTGATCAACAAAGAAAGAGGCAATTCATGAAATTAATCAAATTAAAAGATAAGATCAATTCCGAAGCATTTTTTAATTAATATTAAATAATAAAAAAATATAGCAAACAGAATTCCGTTGATTTAATTTGGGACCTTAGGAGAAGTTTCAACTCTATCCTAAAAAATATAAAAATCAATAATAATAATAATGGGATGTCCTTATATTTAGCTGTGATCTTTGAGGAGCCGTATGAGGTGAAAATCTCATGTACGGTTCTGGAATAGCGATGAAACAGTGTAATTCTGATCGACTATAATTATCTAACAGTTCAAGTACAGTTGATATAGTTGAAGCACAGTCAAAATATGGTTTTTGGGGGTGGAATCTGTGGCGTCAACCTATAGGATTTTTCATTTTTTTGATTTCTGCTCTAGCCGAGTGTGAGAGATTACCTTTTGATTTACCAGAAGCAGAAGAGGAGTTAGTAGCCGGTTATCAAACCGAATATTCCGGCATCAAATTTGGTTTATTTTACCTTGCTTCTTATCTTAATCTACTAGTTTCTTCATTATTTGTAACAGTTATTTACTTCGGAGGTTGGAATCTTTCAATTCCCTATCTATTTGTTCCTGACATTTTTATCAGAAATAAACTGGGGAAAGTCTTTGGAATAATAATCAGTATCTTTATTACATTAGGTAAAACTTATTTGTTCTTGTTCATTCCTATTGCTACAAGATGGACTTTACCAAGGCTGCGAATGGACCAACTATTAAATCTTGGTTGGAAATTTCTTTTACCTATTTCTCTAGGTAATCTATTATTAACAACCTCGTTTCAACTTTTTTCGCTCTAAGGTATTAGAATAGTCTCTATTCATGACTTGTCTCAAACAAGAGAAAGAAGCAAGTATTTTGAATTTATACATATTCACAATATGTTTCCTATGTTAACTGAGTTGATGAATTATGGTCAACAAACAATACGAGCCGCCCGGTACGTAGGTCAAGGTTTCACAATTACTCTGTCTCATGTGAATCGTTTACCGATAACTATTCAATACCCTTATGAAAAACTGATCACATCAGAACGTTTCCGGGGCCGCATCCATTTTGAATTTGATAAATGCATCGCTTGTGAAGTATGTGTTCGTGTATGTCCTATCGATCTACCCGTTGTAGATTGGAAATTGGAAAGTAATATTCGAAAGAAACGATTGTTTAATTACAGTATTGATTTTGGAATCTGCATATTTTGTGGTAATTGTGTCGAGTATTGTCCGACAAATTGTTTATCAATGACTGAAGAATACGAACTTTCGACTTATGATCGTCATGAATTGAATCATAATCAAATTGCTTTAGGTCGGTTACCAACATCAGTAATTGGTGATTACACAATTCGAACAATTTTGAATTCACCTCAAAAAAAAAAAAATGTATAAACCCTCTGATTCAAAAAAGATTACCAATAAGTTAGAACTATATAACTAGTAAATCAAAAATATATATAAATAAAATATAAATAAAAAAGGCTCCCTTTGGATCTAAGGATCTAAAAAAAAAAAAAGAAAAGAAGAAGCTTTTGTTTGATCAATGTTTGATCAATTATGATATTGGCTAAAATATTCATTTAATACGTATTACAAATATTTGTATATTAGAGTAATGATTTGAAAATTTCTATTTTCAAATTCTTTTTTCGGAGGTTTAATTACAATGCCCAAGAACACTATCTACATCAAGTCACACCCACTCAACTTTCATTTAGTTTTAATTAAGTTTAGTTAAGTTAAGAAGTATCATAAACATAAACCAAACGGAGTCTCTTCTTTTTTGTTTTTCCTGGTCAGATCAATAAAGTCATGAAATACCTTGATTTCTATCTTTTTCAATTTCAATTCAATGGATTTACCTGAACCAATACCGGATTTTATTTTAGTCTTTCTGGGATCAAGTCTTATCTTAGGGGGTTTAGGGGTCGTATTACTTCCCAATCCAATTTTTTCTGCTTTTTCGCTGGGATTGGTTCTGGTTTGTATATCCTTAATCTATATTCTACTGAGTTCTTACTTTGTAGCTGCTGCGCAGCTACTGATTTACGTCGGAGCTATAAATATTTTAATTCTTTTTGCTGTGATGTTCATGAATGGTTCAGAATATTCCAACTATTTTAATCCTTGGACAGTTGGGGATGGAATTACTTGGATGGTTTCCACAAGCCTTTTTATTTCACTAATTACTACTATTCCAGATACGTCATGGTACGGGATTATTTGGACTACAAGATCAAACCAGATTGTGGAACAAGATTTGATAATTAATAGTCAACAAATTGGAATTCATTTATCAAGAGATTTTTTTCTTCCATTTGAACTTATTTCAATAATTCTTTTAGTTGCTTTAATAGGCGCCATTGCTGTAGCTCGTCAATAAGTCAATAACAAGAATAAATTATCACTGAAAAAATTTTATATTTGTTATATGTGATTCAATCAAATTGGTTGAATTCTTCTTTCAATTAAAAATAATGAGATTTAGAAGGAGTTGCTTAACGATGCTAGAGCATGTACTTGTTTTGAGTGCCTATTTATTTTGTATAGGCATCTATGGATTGATCACAAGTCGAAATATGGTTAGGGCCCTTATGTGTCTTGAACTTATACTGAATGCAGTTAATATGAATTTTGTAGCCTTTTCTGATTTTTGTGATAATCGTCAATTAAAGGGAGAAATCTTATCAATTTTTGTTATAGCTATTGCAGCCGCTGAAGCAGCTATTGGACCGGCTATTGTTTCAGCAATTTATCGTAATCGAAAATCAACTTGTATTAACGAATCCAATTTGTTGAGTAAGTAGTATTTATTAATTAGATAAATTTGAAATATTCAATATTATATTAATCAATATTATATTATATTAATAAATAAATACAAAAATAAATAAATTCGAATTCGTATAGTTAATACATTAAGGTATGGTCTTGGTTAAAAAACTAGACTAAATCAAAGTATTTTGGCCTTGCCTACTAAAGCAATCCAGAAATAGATTGATTCAAAAATTCTGACAACTTGTTGATTCGTCTGATATCTAAATGTATGGTTTGTTTCTAAGATTACCAGATCGGAATCTTATAACGTTCAAAAATGTATAGACCCAATGTCACATTCAGTAAAGATTTATGATACATGTATAGGATGTACTCAATGTGTCCGAGCTTGCCCAACCGATGTATTAGAAATGATACCTTGGGACGGATGTAAAGCAAAACAAATCGCTTCTGCTCCAAGAACAGAAGACTGCGTTGGTTGTAAAAGATGCGAATCTGCCTGCCCAACAGATTTCTTGAGTGTTCGAGTTTATTTATGGCATGAAACAACTCGCAGTATGGGGCTAGCTTATTAATACGCTCTAGAAAACTAGACTTGAACCCATTTTAGTTTCTTTTTACCGACAAAACCAGTGCTCATAAGAATATTAGGAGCACTGGTTTTTCTGGTCCAAGTATATCTTGTCTTTACCACGAATTTTTTTCCTTGGTTAACGCTAATTGTAGTTTTTCCAATATCGGCGGGTTCCTTAATTTTCTTTTTTCCACACAGAGGAAATAGGATCATCCAATGGTATACTATTTGTATATGCATCTTAGAATTCCTTTTAATCGCCTATACATTTTGTTATCATTTCCAACCGGATGATCCATTAATACAACTAGTGGAGGATTATAAATGGGTTAGTTTTTTTGATTTCCATTGGAGATTAGGAATAGATGGACTTTCTATAGGACCCATTTTACTAACAGGATTCATCACCACTTTAGCTACTTTATCGGCTTGGCCGGTTACTAGAGATTCTCGATTATTTCATTTCCTGATGTTAGCAATGTACAGCGCGCAAATAGGATCATTTTCTTCTCGAGACCTTTTACTTTTTTTCATCATGTGGGAGTTAGAATTAATTCCCGTTTATCTACTTCTATCCATGTGGGGAGGAAAGAAACGTCTGTACTCGGCTACAAAATTTATTTTGTACACCGCGGGAGGCTCCATTTTTCTAGTAATGGGAGTTCTGTGTATGGGTTTATATGGTTCTAATGAGCCAATATTAAATTTTGAAACATTAGCAAATCGGTCGTATCCTGTGGCCTTAGAAATACTATTCTATATTGGTTTTTTTATTGCTTTTGCTGTCAAATCGCCGATTATACCTTTACATACATGGTTACCAGATACCCACGGAGAAGCACATTATAGTACTTGTATGCTTCTAGCTGGAATCTTATTAAAAATGGGAGCGTATGGATTGGTTCGTATCAATATGGAATTTTTTTCTCACGCCCATTATCTGTTTTCCCCTTGGTTAGTAATAGCAGGCACAATCCAAATAATCTATGCGGCTTCAGCATCTCTTGGCCAACGGAATTTAAAAAAAAGAGTAGCGTATTCGTCTATATCCCATATGGGCTTTATAATTATAGGAATTGCTTCGATAAGCGATACAGGGCTTAATGGGGCTCTTTTACAAATAATATCTCATGGATTTATTGGTGCTGCACTTTTTTTCTTATCGGGGACGACTTATGATAGAATACGTCTTGTTTATCTTGACGAAATGGGCGCAATAGCTATCCCAATGTCAAAAGTATTCACGATGTTCAGTAGCTTTTCGATGGCTTCGCTTGCATTACCGGGTATGAGTGGCTTTGTTGCTGAATTAATAGTCTTTTTTGGAATAATTACCAGCCAAAAATTTTTTTTACTGCCAAAAATGCTAATTACCTTTCTAATGGCAATTGGAATCATATTAACCCCTATTTATTCATTATCTCTGTCACGACAGATGTTCTACGGATACAAGCTTTTTAATGCTCAAAACTCTTCTTTTTTTGATTCTGGACCACGAGAGTTATTTCTTTCAATTTCTCTCTTTTTACCCGTCCTAAGTATTGGTATGTACCCCGATTTCATTTTTTCACTGTCGGTTGACAGAGTCGAAATAATTCTATCTAATTATTTTCTAAACGGTTTTCATAACTAAACTTAAAAATGCTATGATTTGAAAATCGTTCATTCGACACTAAAAAGTTTTAGAAATTTCTAATAAGTCATTTTTAAATAAAGAAAATTGAAACCTATATGGATACGAATCGTATGAATCGATACAATATTGTATCAATTCATACGATTCGTGTCGGTTCACACAAAATTTTTATATGCACATACTCTGTTGTAGTCGTAAGATACAGTTGTGAATTTAATTATATGCTAAAGGAAAGGAACCATAACTATGCAACCCTATTCCAAATAGATTGACCCCAAAGTAGCATATCCAAATTATAAGAAAGCCTATAGACGCTATAATTGCCGAATTTTCTCCTTGCAAGTTTCGATTTGTTCGAGTATGTAAATAAATCGCGAATATGATCCAAGTAATAAATGCCCACGTTTCTTTTGGGTCCCAATTCCAATACGATCCCCACGCTTCATTAGCCCATACTGCTCCCGAAAGAATACCTATGGTTAAAAATAGAAATCCTAAACTAATAACCCGATAACTCCAATAATCCAATTCTTGAATCAATTGCGATCTGTAATAATTCTTGTCGACAAAAATTTTTTTTTTTTTGATTTTTAAAAGATTATTTCTTTCATCGATGTATTCAATTTTACCAAAGGTAAATGAATCGCGTACTAAAAAATGACTTTGACAAAAAAGAAAAAAAAGATTTATTCTTTTTCGAGATGTAATCACTAGGAGTGCTGCTGATAATAATGATCCACATAGAAGGGACGCATAACCCAATATCATCATCGTTACGTGCATTATTAACCACTCGGATTGAAGAGCAGGTACTAATATTGAAGATTGGTGTATTTCCGTTAAAAGCCCTGACATCGAAAAGACTTGAGTAAAAACAGCACTTGAACCCGTTATTATGCTTAATAAATTTTTCTTTTTTTTGAAATACAGAACTATATGAATAAGAGAAAAACTCCATGATAGGAAGATTAATGATTCGTATAAATCACTTAGTGGAAAATGACCCGAATAAATCCAACGCGTAACTAATAATCCTGTTATACAGAAAAAACTAGTTAGCAGGCCTTTTTCGGACAAATGAGATAATTGTACCACTTCATCTACAAAAAAAAAGGTTATTAAACGAATTATAATTACAATTGAAAGAATTGAAAAGGAAATATGAGTTAATATATGTTCTAAGGTTGAAAATATCATACAAAATCTTAAAAAATGCGTTGCCTAAATGCAACTCAAGAGTTGAATTAATTATAGAATCTATTTTTCCTTTTTAAAAGATTTTAAAAGATGACATGCCGCTACTCGGACTCGAACCGAGATGCTTTAGCACTGCTTCCTAAGAGCAGCGTGTCTACCAATTTCACCATAGCGGCTTGTGTTGAACTTATAATAGCCAATTATTAAACAATCGTCGAGAATTTAGAAGTCCATTAAGAGTCATGTTTTTGTTTATTTTTCCTAAAAGTATCAATTTATTAAATAAATTTTTGTTTAGTTCAAATGGGGATTTGAACGTTCGTTAGTTTAGGGACTTGGGGGCTTTCGTGGGTTTTTGGCTCCCCTAGAATTTTATTCTAACTAGATAATTCGAATCTCAAATCGCAATCAAGAGTCAACCAAGGGATAGAACTCAAAAATAGTTTTGTTTTGCTTTTTCAATTTTAATGTTTTTATCTTTTATTTAATTTCAGAAATCAAATGGAACAAAAGAATTTTTTTTAGGTTATCAATGAAGAAAAAACAGAAAAATAAGACATCCAAATTAGATAAATTGTTCCTATTAAAAGTTCTTACTAAGTTCTTGATTTAATTGAGTTGATAATAGGAGATATATGAGTCATTTTTATATTAATTCCTACAAATCGAAAAATAATAAAGTTATTCAAAAGTATTTCAAACTGTTGGTTAATTCAATTAACCAAATATCTTAATATCTTAGGACCCCTCCCGAAAACATCTATAGTCTATTAAAAAGAGAAAAGATAAAAAAAGAGAGATAAAACGAAAAATTGTCGTATTTTTTCTAGTAAATGTAACAAAAAATGTGTTGACGGGGAAACTAAACTTCCCCGTTCTGGAAATGCAAAAATCCGCGCAAAAAAACCTTTTCTTGTGTTCATTCGTCTGTCAGAAACATTTTTCTTTTTATCAAAAAAGGTATTTGTATTTACTAAATTCAGTAAAAAAAGAACCAACCCTTTCCCTTTTTTTACTGAATTTAGTAAATAATCTAAAATTGACGACTCGAAAATAAAAGATAAAGCTGAGTTTCATTTTATATTTCCTATAAAATTGACAATTTCCATTATCTATATCTAGTGAGTTGATTTAATAAAGAAAAAATAAGTCAATTTTTGAATGCATTCAGACTATCCCAACTTTATTATTTATTTGTTTTTGTTTGCTGCACAAAAAAACTTTTTGAATTTCCAGTCGAAAGAGATTTACCTAATGAAAAAGCTTTTAAAGCGGTCCAATATCCCTTCTTTTTCCAAATATTTTTACGAATATGCTTTTTTGATGTAGAAATGCGCTTTTTTGGAACTGCCATTTAAAAAGAATTCCTTGTTGTTCTAGTTGGATGTCAAAGACATGTAGTGTTCAAAAGAAGTTCTTCCTTACTATTCTATTCATATATTCATTCGATTTATTTGTTAATGAATATTTCCCTCAAAAAAAAAAAAGAAATATAATATAAATATATAAGGTTAAGGTTTGGTTTTTTTCACTTTTTCTATTTCTGAGAATCGACTTAAAATTGTTTTTAAAAATTCGTATGCTTATTTGCGACTCTTTCTTAGTAAACCCTATATCCAGCAAATCGGTTGTGCTAGAGAAATAAAAATTGTTGAGCTTAAATTTCCTAAATAAAAAGAATCCAACCTTGCATTTTTTTCTGCCTAGTTTCAGTGTTGTACATTGAATTTAGATGGGATAAAATATACAAAATACAAATAAGGATAAGATCCAAAATTTTTCTTACTGAAAATGCATTTCCTTTTATATTACCTTAGCTGTTCAACCTCGAACATCGTACAAGAGAGTATGTTACACTTTCAAAAAATAGGAATTACTGTGTTTCATAAGATTTGACCGATTGTAATTTCTTGAGTTGAATATTTGAAGTATTTAGAAGAAAATAACAAAAACAAATAAATAAAAAGTAAACTAATAAGAAAAATTCTGAATTTCGGTAGTTTTACTTAGCACAGATCTTCCCTTTTAGTTATTCTTCTCAAAGAGGTAAGATCTGGTGAATTGGAAACAATAAAAATCAATTAGGAAACTAAGAATAAAAAAACTTTTTATGCAACAAACATATCAATATGGATGGATTATACCTTTCATTCCACTTCCCGTTCCTATATTCCTAGGGTTGGGTCTTCTTCTTTTTCCAACAACAACAATCAAATTTCGTCGTATGTGGGCCTTTCAGAGTGTTTTATTGTTAAGTATAATCATGGTTTTTTCAACCGATCTTTTTATTCAACAAATAAGTAGCAATTCTATTTATCAATATGTATGGTCTTGGCTCATTACTAACGATTTTTCTTTAGAATTGGGTTATTTGCTAGACCCACTTACTTCTATTATGTCAATATTAATCACTACCGTTGGAATTACGGTTCTTTTTTATAGTGATAATTATATGGCTCACGATCAATCCTATTTGAAATTTTTCACTTATATGAGTTTTTTCAGTACTTCAATGCTAGGATTAGTTACTAGTGCTAATTTAATACAAATTTATATTTTTTGGGAATTGGTTGGGATGTCCTCTTATCTATTAATTGGCTTTTGGTTCACACGACCTCTTGCGGCAAATGCTTGTCAAAAAGCTTTTGTAACTAATCGGGTAGGAGATTTTAGTTTATTATTAGGAATTTTAGGGTTTTATTGGATAACAGGTAGTTTCGAATTTGAGGGTTTATTCGAAATAGTGAATAATTTGATTTCTAATAATGAAGTAAATCCTTTATTTATTACTTTGTGTGCTGTTCTATTATTTGCTGGTTCCGTTGCTAAATCTGCACAATTTCCCCTTCATGTCTGGTTGCCCGATGCTATGGAGGGGCCCACTCCTATTTCTGCTCTTATACATGCGGCTACTATGGTAGCAGCGGGAATTTTTCTTGTAGCTCGGCTTCTTCCTCTTTTCATAGTTATACCCTCCATAATGAATTTAATCTCGTTGCTCGCAATAATAACAGTCTTATTAGGAGCTACTTTAGCTCTTGCTCAAAAAGACATTAAGAGAGGTTTAGCATATTCCACAATGTCACAATTGGGTTATATGATGTTAGCTCTTGGTATGGGATCTTATCGAAATGCTTTATTCCACTTGATAACTCATGCCTATTCAAAAGCATTATTATTTTTAGGATCAGGATCCATTATTCATTCAATGGAAAGGCTTGTTGGCTATTCACCCTATAAAAGTCAAAATATGGTTCTTATGGGAGGGTTAGGAAAACATATACCAATTACAAAAACGTCTTTTTTTTTAGGTACACTTTCTCTTTCTGGTATTCCACCTTTAGCCTGCTTTTGGTCTAAAGATGAAATTCTTAATGATAGTTGGTTGTATTCAGCTACTTTTGCACTAATAGCTTGGTCTACCGCGGGATTAACCGCATTTTATATGTTTCGGATCTATTTTATTACTTTTGAGGGACATTTAAATGTTCATTTTCAAAATTATAGTGGTAAACAAAAAATACCCTTCTATTCAATATCTTTGTGGGGAAAGGGAATTTCAAAAAGAATTAGCAAAAATGTTTGTTTATTAACTAGTGAAAGTTCCTCAAAAGGGACATATCGGAT